GTAGAATATTCATGTGGTATTTTTTCAAATTTTGCACGGGTGATACATGTTCCTTCTATTTCCCCAAGCAAAGCTCTTCGCATCGCAATGCCTATTGTATCGGCTTGCCCTTTCATAAGTGGAGATAGAATAAAGCGTCCATAATAAAGACGCTTACTGTCTGCTCTTGATTCAACACACTTCCACTGTAGTGTCCGAGTAGATACTCTTACTTTCTCTCGAACCATAATAATATTATTTGATCAGATCATTGAATCGTTTATTTCTCTTGAAATCTCTTTTATTTTCATTTCTACACACGTCTTTTTTTAGGAGGTCTACAGCCATTATGTGGCATAGGGGTTACATCACGTACGAAATTTAATAGTATACCACTTCGACGAATAGCTCGTAATGCTGCATCTCTTCCGAGACCAGGACCTTTTATCATGACTTCTGCTCGTTGCATACCTTGATCTACTACTGTCCGAATAGCATTTCCTGCTGCGGTTTGAGCAGCAAATGGCGTCCCCCTTCTTGTACCATTGAATCCACAAGTACCGGCGGAGGACCAAGAAATTACCCGACCCCGTACATCTGTAACAGTCACAATGGTATTGTTGAAACTTGCTTGAACATGAATAACTCCCTTTGGTATTCTACGTGTACTTTTACGTGAACCACTACGGGCATTCGTACGTGAACCAGTTCTTGGTCTAGATTTTGCCATACTTTATCATCTCATAAATAGAAATTCGAGATATATGGATATATCCATTTCATGTCAAAACAGATCCTATTTTTTTCATTGGGTCCTTTACGTTAGAGAGCCCCTTTTCAAAAGATTATCCTTGTCTTTGTTTATGTCTCGGATTAGAACAAATTACTATAATTCGTCCCCTCCTACGGATCAGTCGACATTTTTCACAAATTTTACGAACGGAGGCCCTTATTTTCATAGTTGTCGTTCCTTAACTTAATTCTGACTCTATTTATTGGAAGAAAATAAGTTTCTTGAAATGTTGAACCTCAAATTGTATCCCCATGAAGGGAATGCTGAAGTTGAAAAAACAACCTAATCATTCGAATCCTTGTTGTGGCATCTATAAATTATACGCCCTCTGGTTGAATCATAATGACTTACTTCAATTTTGCCCCTCTCCCCCCATCGTATACGTATAAAACTCCGTCGGATCCTTCATGAACCATAACCTAGAATTAGATCTTCATTATCGAAAAACCCCGAGCATACATACCATTTAGAAGGAGAAGTGATTCATTAATGAAACCTTCATGAATCCATTTTTTTGTTCTTTCATTCTAGGTAAAAGCCCTAGAAGTATCACCTAATGTAGTAGGAATGATATCAACTAACCCACCCTTTTTTCTTTTGACAAATAGGAAATTCCGGATCCAATTCGGATATCAGAAAGATTACCATATATAACACAAAATTTCTCCGCCGATTCTTTCGAGTCGAGCCTCTCGGTCTGTCATTATACCTCGAGAAGTCGAAAGAATTACAATCCCCATCCCGCCTAAAATTCTAGGAATTCGTTGATAGTTCGAATAGATTCGTAGGCCAGGCCTACTGATACGTTTTAAATTTAAAATAGTTCGATAGGGTCCTTTCCTATTCCTTCTATGTCGTAGGGTTAAAACCAAAAAATATTTGTTGTTTTCCTGATGCTTCCTCACGTTTTTGATAAAACCTTCTCTTAAAAGTATTTTAACAATGTTTTCCGTGATGTTAGTGGATGCTATTTGAATCGTCCCTTTTCTATTCATGTCAGCATTTCGTATAGAGGTTATTATGTCAGCAATAGTATCCCTACCCATGATAAACTCAATTTTGGGTTGCCTCCCATTTTTGATATAATCAACATGCTATTTTTTATTTATTTTTATATTTTTTTTTATTAAATAAAGGGATATGCGTCAGATACAACCTAATCCACTAATTAATCTATTTCATCCAAATACTATGTATAATAGAACTCTATTACGTATGATCTCATCTTATAATACCTCAGGTGCTAATGAAACTATTTTAGTGAAATTTAACTGTCTCAATTCTCGGGCAATCGCACCAAAAACTCGAGTTCCTTTTGGATTTCCTTCTTGATCAATCACAACTGCAGCATTATCATCATATCGTATTATCATACCGTTGTCACGTTTAAGTTCTTTACAAGTACGTACAATTACAGCTCTGATCACTTCTGATCTTTCTAGAGGTGTGTTTGGTAATGCTTCCTTGATCACAGCAACAATAATGTCACCGATATGAGCATATCGGCGATTACTAGCTCCTATGATTCTAATACACATTAATTCTCGGGCCCCGCTGTTATCCGCTACATTCAAATGGCTTTGAGGTTGAATCATATCATTTTTTAATCTGTTCTTTCAATGTTAATGCAAAGGGCGAAGTAAAAAAAAAAGAAATATTGTTTGTCAAAAAGAAACCTGCAATTGTTTTTTTATCCCCAAGACTTCTTTCCTTTGGTTCTACGTTCCT